TTTACAAAGAATAAAAGAAGTTATTGAGAACAATAAGTCTTCCGCCAACCAAGTTGAGCATGACAGCAATAGACAGAACAGTCTCCTGCTTACCTTCAAGAACTAAAGCTTTTATCGCCCTTCCTTTTATCCCTCTTAGTAAGACTGAAAAAAACAATCTTAGATAATAAAATAATCTTATAAGGGAACCTAAGATAAGCGCCAATAATACCCAAAAGTATGATCTACTCATACCTACCAAGATTACTAACCATTTAGAGACAAAACCAAGCAAAGGGGGAAGCCCCCCTAAGGAAAGTAAGAAGAGTATAGTTCTTACCTGAACAAAGCCGAAATTTTTTAGATTATTAATATTTTTTATATTTCTCAAATCCCTCATTCAAAGTCTAACAAACATAAAGATAGAAACAACAACATATACAAAGAGATAAAATTTTATAGAAGACTCCCTATGTAACAAGGCAAAAACTATTCATCCTAAATGTCCAATGGAGGAATAAGCCAATAAAGCACGAATCTGTGTTTGATTTATTCCTCCGATTCCCCCAATAATACTAGATCCCGCTCTAATTAAGCATAGAACTAAGCCTAAAACATAAGAGTTCCTAAGTTCTAATAAACAGAGGAATAAAAATAAAGGAGCAAACTTTTGTCAGGTTGCGAGTAACAAGCAAGTAACTCAGGGCAATCCCCTTATTACCCCTGGCAACCAATAGTGAAATGGAAACAAACCTAATTTTATACAGAGGCCAGTTAGAATAGTCACTAATCCCATAGAGTGGGACAGATTTATTACATGCAAATCTCAAGTAAGAGACATATCAAAAGATATTAGCCTTCCAAAAATTAGTATTCTAGAACCTAATGCTTGAACAATAAAGTATTTTACAGCCGACTCCCTTTCTGAGGTCGTTTTTTGATATACTAACATGGGAAGAAAACCAATTAAATTGATTTCTAGCCCAGCCCAAATCCTCAATCAATGAAAAGAGGAGACAGACAAAAGAGTACCTATAACTATTACAGCCATAAATATATAACTAAAAGGAAGAACTGAGAACATAAGAAAAAGGATAAAATCGAATTACCCAAAACAAAGTTAGCAGCCCTGTTTTACTCCAAGTTTTTTCTTATAGTAGAACCTTTTTATTGAGCTCAATCTAAAGATCCTTCATTCCATTCATGAAAAAGCCCAATAATTAAAATCATTAAAAAAACAAAAAGACTAACTACTACAGAAAAAGTAAAACTATTAGATATACTAATTAAAATTGGAAAAAGGAGTACAATCTCCACATCGAAAATTAAAAAGATGATAGCAAGAAGAAAAAACCGCAAAGAAAATGGAAGCCGGGCAGACTTAATAGGATCAAACCCACACTCAAAAGGAGAACTCTTTTCCCGGTCTGAAATAGCCCGCTTAGATAAGACTCACCCTAAACCTATAACAACACAAGATAAAACAAAAGCAATAAAACTCCTAATAAAACTTCTTAACATATTTAGTACCAGAAGCTCCTAGCCACATATTAATCAACATCAATGATTTCCGTTCATCCGGCGTGATACTTTGAGCTAAATAAAAGTATCTAAATGAGTAAGGTTATTACATTCTCCTAGTTAACAGGTAGGTGCCTCTTCTTTGGCTTTCATTTAAAGCATAATATAAAGAAGGACTTACACCCTCAAGATATGGGCCGAAACCATATGCAAATTTCTCGCTTTTTATACAGTCTCACGTGACCTGAAAGTGTAAACACTTATTTCTTGAATGCAAATCAAACCTTTTAAATTAAAGTATCAAGTCCAATTCTTAGGAGCAAAAACTGCTGTTTCCAGATTAAAAATCTGGCACTTATCAACTCAGTCACCTAAGATAAACTATAAAATAAAAGTACCATAATAAGGTATATAGGTTAACATCCTCATCAATAAATGGAAAGATATAAAAACAGTCAAACTACATCAACAAAATGCCAATATCAAGCAGCGGCCTCAAAACCGAAATGGTGTCCTGTAGAAAA